TTTTCGTAAGCGTTTGCCCCCGATCCAATCGGGGGATCGAATTGATTATAAAAACATGAGTTTAATTAGTCGATTTATTAGTGAACAGGGAAAAATATTATCTAGACGAGTAAATAGATTGACCTTGAAACAACAACGATTAATTACTATTGCTATAAAACAAGCTCGTATTTTATCTTTGTTACCTTTTCTTAATAATGAGAAACAATTTGAAAGAACCGAGTCGACCACTAGAACTCCTAGTCTTAGAGCCAGAAAAAGATAGGTTTACTCTTTATTCACTTGAATTCAAACCCCCATCCGAACTCAAACGCGGATTTAGATTTTGTTGGAAAAATCCAAGAATCCGGATTGAATTCTCGTGTCGTAAGAAAAAAAAGAATAATCTGGGAAGAAGAAATTTTTTTATTGAACGTGTTGATTCATATTTATTTTGACTACTTTCTCATATTTTATCATATTCTATTCATTTTTATTCGACCTTCCCGGAGTTCATTCTCCGGGCAACTCCGTTTAACCGGTGGATTCCTTCCAACTTACTTCTTTTATGATCTCATTGGAAATCATATAAAGACAATTCCTATTTGATATAGCTATTTGTGCAAGTATTTTACGATTAAGAAGCAACTGTCTCTTGTACAGATCATTTATGAATCTACTATAACTATAGCATACCCCTTTTTCGCGAATTGCTGCATTTATTCGAGTGATCCACAAACGACGAAAATTTATTTTTTGCCTATCCCTATCCCGATGAGCCGAAACCAAAGCTCTTATTTTTTGTTGAGTAATAGTTCGAGTAAGTCTTGAATGAGCCCCCCGAAAGCTTGATGCAAATAAACGAATTTTTGTTCTACGTCTCCGAGCGATATATCCCCGTCTAATTCTGGTCATTGAATAAATGAAACTTTAACGAATAACTAATAGATTTCCTTTCTTTCAGTTATTCTTTTGCCCCTTTCCTAGTATATTAATAACAAAACGGATTTTTCCAATGTATAAACTAAGAATTCCAATGGCTTTGGCTACTATAACCTTCCCAACCACAATTTTTTATTTTTTCTAGGCATTTCACCTCGAAATACGAAATTTTACTATACTAGGTATTAAAAAATAAAACTAATGATAAATAAATAGTGGATTCCATCGTTTCTATGGTTACTTCTTAAACGGTGAGGTCTTCTCTATACACCGGAGCCTTTACTTCATTTAATCAATGTTATTGCTAACTTGTATAGTTCACATTCTTCGGCTCTACCCATGAATTATCCAGTAATAGGTCTTTCACAACGAGCTCTACCTCTACAGTAACGGTATTTAATTATGAAGGTTGGCTGGGTAGCTGACCCTGTTAGTCCGTTCTTGCAAGAGGTGTCTATGTTAACTAAGATTTCCTCCGCTTAATGGATAACCATTTGCTACCAATGGAGAATTGCTTCTCATCTTGAATTGAGGTGAGTGGATTTACACCAACAGAAACCATAAATTTCATACACAATAAAAGGGATATCATCGATTTTTAGATAGGAAATGTAGTTCGTTTTTCCTATTTGATCATTGATATTCGAACATTGTTCTCTTTCCTTTGTTCTAGTTCATGATCTGAACGAGTCGCACATACACCCTAGTACATGTTCCTCGACGCTGAGGGCATCCCCGAAGCGCGGGGGATTTTGTGACATTTCTAATTGGCTGTCTTGTATTTCTAATAAGTTGTTTAATCGTTGGCATGTTGAATCATATACATAATGGGCTGGTTTAGATCGATCCTAACCGGATGATTATGAATTACTTTTATTCAATAGAATAATAAAAAAAAGTCATAGAATATTAATATTAAACTCGGCAGGGTTCATTTCAGAATTGACGTAAAATCCAGGCTATTGTCATTCAACCGCTACAAGATCAACAATTCCATAAGCTTGGGCCTCTGTTGCTGACATAAAAACATCTCTTTCCATGTCTTCGGATACAACCCATAAGGGTTTGCCCGTTCTTTGTACATAAACCCTTGTCAGGGTTTCACGTAGTTTCAGCAGTTCTCCCACTTCCAGGATGAATTCTCCCGTTGCTACTTCAGAAAAAGAACCAGCAGGTTGATGGATCATTACCCTGATGATATAAGATAATAAAAGGTTTCTCTATTGTTCATGATGAGGGGAAGATAAAAGAATAACAAGAAAAAAAGATAGAATCGAACAACCGTACGGGCATTATGCATTGCATACGGCTCTACAATAAAATTGACCCTTACCTTCCATCAAATAAAGAAAAAACTAGGATCGATCAGACCCCGATCGGTAAATGATCAACTTACCACCCTTCCTTTCGGAGGAATTCAAAAATACTATGATGGCTCCGTTGCTTTATATATTTATTATATTTTTTTGTCTGTGATTTGTCTGTCATTCAGCAATCCCAAAGTTGCTTTTTTATTTGATCAAATAAACTAAGGAAAAAAGAATTTTTTTTTTTTTTTTCGCTCTATAATTAAGAGACC